AGTTCAATCTTAATAAGATTAGTGAACATTTATCTCTTTCGATGCAACAATAAATTGTTATTCTTAACAAGTAGTTTTGTTGGTTGGTTAATTGGTCACATCTTTTTGATGAAATGGATTGGATTGATATTAGTCTGGATACGGCAAAATAATTCGATTAAATCTAATGTACCTATTCGATCTAAATCTAATAAGCGCATTATGTCAGAATTTCGAAATTTTATGTCTCAAATATTTGTTGTTTTCTTATTGATTACCTGTTTATACTATTTAGGCAGAATACCTTTTCCTTATTTTTTTACTCAGGAAATGTTAGAAATTCAAGAAAAGAGTGAAATTGGAAAAATCGATGTTGAAAGAAATTCGGAAACGGCAGGAACTAAACAAGAACAAAAAAGATCCATCGAAGAAGATCTTTCTCCTTATCTTTTTTCGAAAGAAGATAAGAATTTGGACAAAATCGAGGAAGAGAATGATCTCTTCGGATTTCAAAAACCTCTTGTAACTATTCTTTTCGATTATCAACGATGGATTCGTCCATTGCGATATATAAAAAATGATCGATTTGAAAATGCCGTAAGAAATGAAAATTCACAATTTTTTTTTCATATATGTCAAAGTGATGGAAAAGAAAGAATATCTTTCACGTATCCACCCCATTTATCTAATTTTCTTAAAATCATGGAAAAAAAAATGGATCTCTTCACAAGAGATAAAATCTCCTATAATGAATTGTCTAATTATTGGAGCTCCACTAATAAAGAAAAAAGAAAGAAACTAAGCAATGAATTTTTAAAAAGGGCAAAAGTTCTAGATAAGGAATTTCTTCCTCTGGATGTATTCGAAAACCGAATTAGATTGTGTAATGATGACACGAAAACAAAATACTTAACTAAAATATATGATCCTTTCTTGAATGGACGCTTTCGTGGACAAATCCAAAAATGCTTTTCACCATCAATTAAAAATGAAACTTACACAACAAATGACATTTTGATAAATAAGATTCATGGTATCCTTCTTTATATTAATAGTAATTATCCAGAATTTGAACAGAAACTAGATCCATTTGATAGAAAATCATTATTAACTGAAATTGGTTTTTTTTTTAACTTAATCAGTAAATTTTCGGGAAAATCAGTATCAAGTTTGAATTTTGACGGACTTTATTTATTTCCAGAACATGAACAAGTAAAAATGTATTCCGAAGAAAAAAACAGAAAAAAAAAATTCTTATTCGACGCAATTAGAACGGATCTGAACGATCAAACAATTTTAAATAGAAAAAAATTTATTGGAATAAACGAAATCAGTAAAAAAGTTCCTCGATGGTCATACAACTTAATCGACGAATTGGAGCAACTGACGGAAAAAACAGTAAAGGATGCTCAGATTCGTTCAAGACAAGCCGAACGTAGAGTTTTTTTTACTACAGACTCACAGAATGCCAATGAGGATAGTCATACTGGGAATATTGAGAATACTGCTGGGAATATTGATGAGAATACTGAAAAAAAAAAAAAAAAAGAATTGGCTTTACTACATTATTTACGCGAACCGGATTTTTGCCGAGACATAATCAAAGGATCTATACGCGCTCAAAGGCGTAAAACAGTGACTTGGAAACTCTCTCAAAGAACTGCCCATTCCCCCCTTTTTTTGGACAAAAGGGAGACATCCTCGTTCTTTTCTTTTGATATTTTCGAATCAATGAAAATCTTTTTCATGTCCAAAAATAGGATGCAAAAAGAGACAGAATTTGAAATTGAAATTTCGGATTATACAGAGGAAGAGAGAAAAGAAATGGAGAGAAAAGAAATGGAGAGAGAAGAAATGGAGATAGAAGGGGAGATAAAAGACGAGATAAGAGACGAGGAGGAAAAAAGAATTAGAGAAACAGCAGAAATGTGGGATAGCCTTCTATATGGATATGGTCTAACAGTTAGAAGTTTATTATTAATAACCCAATCGATTCTTAGAAAATATATTATATTACCTTCATTGATAATAACTAAAAATATCGTTCGTATACTATTATTTCAAAATCCCGAATGGTTAGAAGATTTTAGGGATTGGAAAAGAGAAATGCATATTAAATGCACCTATCATGGCGTTCCAGTATCCGATAAAGAATTTCCAAAAGACTGGTTAATAGAGGGTATTCAGATAAAGATCTTATTTCCTTTTAGTCTGAAACCTTGGCACGGGTCTAAGGTACGATCCACTGAAAAAAAAAAAAGATCCACTGAAAAAAAAAAAAGATCCACTGAAAAAAAAAACGTGAAAAAGAGCTCTTGCTATCTAACAATTTGTGGAACACAAGTCGAATCTCCCTTTTCTGATTATATCCCAGATCCATTTTCATTTTTTTATTTTTTTGATACCTTTTTTGATCCCATTTTAAAAAAAATAAAAAAAAACATGAACAAAAAATTGAAAAATCGTTTTTTTCTAGTTCTAAAAGTTTTAAATGAAATAAAAAAGGGGTTTCTAACCATCTCAAAAGAAAGAGGAAAATGGACCATCAAAAGTATTCTTAAAAGTATTCTATTTAGATTCAAAAAAATAGATGAATTAAGTGAAAGCAAAAAAGATTCAACAATCAGTAAGAATAATCCAATGATTTACGAATCACCCGTTCTAATTCAATCTATTCATTGGACAAATTGTTCATTGACAGAAAAAAAGATAAAAGATCTTAATGTTAAAACAAAGACAATCATAAAACAAATAGAAAAAATGACAAAAGAAAAAAAGGGGGGGGTTCTAACTTCAGAGAATAATTTTAATTCGAACAAAACAACTTATGATGATAAAAGATTAGAATTACAAAAAAATTTTTTACAGATATTACAAAGAAGAAATGTTCGATTAACCCGTAAATCGTATTCTTTTTTTCAATTTTTCATGGAAAGGGTATACATAGATATCTTTCTATCTATAATTAGTATTCCAAGGATCAATGTACAACTTTTTCTTGAATCAACAAAAAAATTTATAAATAAATCCATTTACAATAAAAAAACAAATGCAGAAAGAATTTATAAAACAAATCAAAGTATAATTCCATTTATGTCGATTATACACAAATGTAATATTACGAATACGAATTCAAAGAATTCTTGTGACGTATCTTCTTTGTCACAAGCATATGTATTTTTTAAATTATCACAAATCCAAGTTATTAACGTATATAAGTATAAGTTAAGATCTGTTTTTGAATCTCATGGAAGATCTTTTTTTCTTAAGAATGAAATAAAGAATTATTTTTTTAGAATACAAGGAATATTTCATTCCAAATTAAGACATAAGAACCTTCCCGATTCTGTAATGAATCAATGGACAAATTGGTTAAAGGTTCATTATCAATATGATTTACCTCAGAGCAGATGGTCTAGATTAGTACCACAAAACTGGAGAAATAGAATCAATGAACATCGTGTGGCTCAAAATAAAGATTTAACCGAATATGATTCATATGAAAAAAAGCGATTAATTCTTTACAAAAAAGAACAAGTAGACTTATTAAAATTAAATAATAAATTAAAAATATTAAATAATAAATTAAAAATTAAAAAACAATATGGATATGATCTTTTGTCATATAAATCTATTAATTATGCAGATAAGAAAGAATCATATATTTATGGATATAGATCACCATTCCAAGCAAACAAAACGCAAACGATTTCTTATAATTACAACACATGTAAAAAAGAATTTTTGGATATAACGGGCGATATCTGTATCAAAAATTATATAGCAGAAGATGCTATTATAGATATGGAAAAAAATATGGATAGAAAGTATTTTGATTGGATGGTAATGAATGTAGAAATACTAAATCATTCCATATCGAATCCGAAATTTTGGTTCTTTTTGAAATTTTTGATATTGTATGATGCATATAAGAATAATCCGTGGATCATGCCTATCAAATTCCTTTTTTTCCATTTTTATGGAAAAAAAAATGTTAGTGAAACTAAAAACATTACTGGAAAGAAAAAAAGAATAGATATTTTGAGCCCATCGAAAAAAAAAAAATCTCTTGAATTCGAGTTAGAGACTCGAAATGGAGCAAAAACGGAATACGCGAGTCGAGTAGATCTTAAATCATCTCTCTCAAACCAAGAAAAATATATTGAAAAAGATTATGAAGCATCAGAAAGGAAAAAGGTTGCTAAGAATATAAAAAATAAGAAATACACGAAAAAGATAATGGTAGAACGGGATTTCTTACTAAGTAAGTATTTGGGTTTTCATTTGAACTTTCATACTTCCTTAGATGAAAGAATAATGAATAATATCCATTTATATTGTCTCCTGATTGAATTGAAAAATAAAAAAGAAATTTTGATAGACTCTATTCAAAGGGGAGAACTAAGTGTAGATAGTATGGGGATTCAGAATCCGAAGGATTTCACTCTTACAGGATTGAGCAATAATAAAGAATTGATGGAAACAGAAATATTTTTTATTGAACCAGTTCGCCTGTCTAGAAAAAACAATGAACAATTTTTTATGTATCAAACCATACGCCTCTCGTTGATTCATAAGAGTAAGCGCCAAATTAATCAAAGAAACCCAGAAAAAAGTCGTGTTGATAAAAAGAATTTTGAAAAATACATTCCAAGAACAAAAGATCAAAAGATAACAGAAAATAAAGAAAAAAATCATTATGATTTGCTTGTTCCTGAAAATATTTTGTCTGCTAGACGCCGTAGAGAGTTGAGAATTCTAATTTGTTTCAATCCTAGGAATAGAAATAGTGTGCATAGAAACACAATATTTGACAATGAGAATAAAATAAATAATTGCTGTCAAGTTTTGGCTAAAAATAACGATCTTGATAGAGAAAAAAAAAAACTAATGAATTTAAAATTCTTTCTTTGGCCAAATTATCGATTAGAAGATTTAGCTTGTATAAATCGCTATTGGTTTGATACCCATAATGGAAGCCGTTTCAGTATAGTAAGGATACATATGTATCCGCGATTAAAAATTCGATAATCTAAATTTCTCTTCTATTTCTCGTAACATATCTGGTATGCGAAGACAAATATATATATATATATAATTTTATTATATATATATATATATAATAATATATATATAAAAGACAAATATATATAATAATATATATATAATAAAATTAATAAAATTATATATATATAATAATATATATATAAATAAATGCGCGCACACATTGTGGCATTGATACTAATTCAATGATGTATCCATTAGATCGAAAAATGAATCAACAAAATCGTCTTATTTTTATTTGAAGTATACAATAGAATTTTGTATTTTATGAATCCATATTTTTATTTTATGAATCCATAAATATAGTATTTTATATCTATTTGAATTGCTTAATAATATTAATTAATTTGATTTGAAAAAAACAATTATGAATTCTTAAGTAAATTAAGATTATTTTATATACAAAATTCAAAATTAGTGTCATTACTATTACTGATCAATAAAAATATATATCAAAAAAAAGGAGGGGGAGAGGAAAGCTTTCATTTTATTTTATGATAAAAAATTCATTTATACCAGTTATTTCACAAAAAAAAGAAGAAGAAAACCCCGGATCAGTTGAATTTCAAGTATTCAATTTCACTAATAAGATACAAAGACTTACTTCACATTTAGAATTACACCGAAAAGACTATTCATCTCAAAGAGGTTTACGTAAAATTCTGGCAAAACGGAAACGACTACTGTCTTATTTGTCAAAGAAAAATATAATACGTTATAACAAATTAATAAATAAGTTGGTCTTGAATTTTAATAAACCTTTTTTTTAACGATTCATGGAAGAATGAATCGAGGAAAAACCTATGAATGTCCCAGCTACAAGAAAAGACCTCATGATAGTCAATATGGGGCCTCACCACCCATCAATGCATGGTGTTCTTCGACTTATTGTTACTCTGGATGGTGAAGATGTTATTGATTGTGAACCAATATTGGGTTATTTACACAGAGGGATGGAAAAAATTGCGGAAAACCGAACAATTATACAATATCTGCCTTATGTAACACGTTGGGATTATTTAGCTACTATGTTCACAGAAGCAATAACCGTAAACGGACCGGAACAATTGGGAAATATTCAAGTACCTAAAAGAGCCAGCTATATCCGAGTAATTATGTTGGAGTTAAGTCGTATAGCTTCTCATCTACTATGGCTGGGACCTTTTATGGCAGATATTGGTGCACAAACCCCTTTCTTCTATATTTTTAGAGAAAGAGAATTAATATATGATCTATTTGAAGCTGCGACAGGTATGAGAATGATGCATAATTTTTTTCGTATCGGGGGAGTAGCGGCTGATCTACCTTATGGTTGGATAGATAAATGTTTTGATTTCTGTAATTATTTTTTAACAAAGGTTGTTGAATATCAAAAACTTATTACGCGAAATCCAATTTTTTTAGAACGGGTTGAGGGAGTAGGTGTTGTTGGTAGAGAGGAAGTAATAAATTGGGGTTTATCAGGACCGATGCTTCGGGCTTCCGGAATACAATGGGATCTACGTAAAGTTGATAATTATGAGTGTTACGAGGAATTTGATTGGGAAGTTCAATGGCAAAAAGAAGGAGATTCATTAGCTCGTTATTTAGTTCGAATTGGTGAAATGATGGAATCCATCAAAATTATTCAACAGGCTTTGGAAGGAATTCCCGGCGGGCCATATGAAAATTTAGAAATCCGCTGCTTTGATAGAGAAAAGGAGCCAGAATGGAATGATTTTGAATATCGATTCATTGGTAAAAAACCGTCTCCGACTTTTGAATTGCCGAAACAAGAACTTTATGTAAGAGTTGAGGCCCCCAAGGGAGAATTAGGAATTTTTCTAATAGGGGATCAGAATGGTTTTCCTTGGAGATGGAAAATTCGTCCACCGGGTTTTATCAATTTGCAAATTCTTCCTCAATTAGTTAAAAGAATGAAATTGGCTGATATTATGACAATACTAGGTAGCATAGATATCATTATGGGAGAAGTTGATCGTTGAAATGATAATTGATACAACGGAAGTCCAAGATATCAATTCTTTTTCCGGATTGGAATCTTTAAAAGAGGTCTATGGAATTCTATGGGTACTTGTACCTATTTTGATTCTTGTATTGGGAATCACAATAGGTGTACTAGCAATTGTATGGTTAGAAAGAGAAATATCTGCAGGGGTACAACAGCGTATTGGACCTGAATACGCCGGTCCTTTTGGAGTTCTTCAAGCTCTAGCAGACGGAACAAAACTACTTTTCAAAGAGAATCTTATTCCATCTAGGGGAGATATTCGTTTATTCAGTATCGGACCATCCATATCAGTCATATCAATTCTAATAAGCTATTCAGTAATTCCTTTTGGCTATAACTTTGTTTTATCTGATTTCAATATTGGTGTTTTTTTATGGATTGCTATTTCGAGTATTGCTCCCATTGGACTTCTTATGTCAGGATATGGGTCAAATAATAAATATTCCTTTTTGGGTGGTCTACGAGCTGCTGCTCAATCGATTAGTTATGAAATACCATTAACTCTATGTGTCTTATCAATATCTCTACGTGCGATTCGTTGAAACAGAAAAAGCTATTCGATGCTATTGCTATGCTCCTCTCTTTATAGTACTTACTTTCTTTATAGTACTTACTTTATAGGAAAGGAGTCGAATAAATTGAATAGATACCTTCATTATCTTTATTTTCTTTTTCACAATTCGGATTGAAGAATTAAATCAGATAGTTATATGAGTGAAATAAAACAGCTTCTATTGAATATAATTTAAGAATACTATATTACTTATAGTTAATAGATAGTATGATGATTTGAAATGGCAGTAAAAATATTGAGTCTCATTTTCTATGTATAAGAATTAAGTGAAATAAAATTATAAACAGAAGAGGCCGTTTAACCCAAGATTGGATAATTAGTCATCCTTTTTTGAAGCGTGCTCAAAAGACCAACCTTATTGAGTTTTAGTTACCATTTGTATGAATTATCATAGATGTATTAACATAAATAAGGGGGTTAATAAAAAAATGAGTGGATGGTTAGAAACACCAAGATACACAAAGGATTAGTAACGCAGATTTTGTAAATTATCCAAAAGAGAATTTACACATAATAGAAAAAGAATACTAATTGGGGCTTTAAGTTGGTAGAAAAAATCAAGCAGTACTCCCCACAATTCCGATCCAGAGTATGCTTCCATCCACTGATTAAATATATTACTATCAGGAACGAAAAAATCCTTTAATATTTTTAAGTCCCTTTTCATAGCACAAAAAAGAAGAATAGGAACGAAAAAAACACAAGAAATCAAAAACGAAAAGGAGATCGCTTTCGTTTTTGATTTCTTATATCCATATTCATGGAGATAGAATTCATGTCATAATTAAGAAACTAATGTGTAATTCTTTTTCGTAATTGAAAACGATGAGGGGTTATTGATAATTCTAAAAGAGTATTTTATTGAAGAATTCAGTTATTACTCAACAAATTCAAATTTGGATTTTTAAGGGATGAGATCAATTCAGAAGTACCTTTTGTATCTTTTATTAAAATGGATTTCTTTTTCTTATTTAATTATTTATTAGAACAGAACAGACAGAATTGAATTGGTCTAATTCAGAACCGTCCGATAGATTTGAATCTTATCTATCTTAGGGATATATCAAGAGATAAATAATCGGCCCGGTCCTTAGATTTACTTAAGGCTTTCCAGGAGCCGTATGAGGTGAAAATCTCATGTACGGTTCTGTAATAGAGATGGTAACAGTAATGTTATCACCGACTAGGATTATCTAACAGTTTAAGTACCGTTGATATAGTTGATGCACAATCTAAATATGGTTTTTGGGGATGGAATTTGTGGCGTCAACCTATGGGTTTCATCGTTTTTCTAATTTCTTCGCTAGCGGAATGTGAAAGATTACCTTTTGATTTACCAGAAGCGGAAGAAGAATTAGTAGCGGGTTATCAAACAGAATATTCGGGTATCAAATTTGGTTTATTTTACGTTGCTTCCTATTTAAACTTATTAATTTCTTCATTATTTGTAACAGTTCTTTACTTGGGCGGTTCGAATATCTCTATTCCGTACATATTCGTTTCTGAGTTTTTTGAAATAAATAAAACATATGGAGTTTTTGGAACAACAATTGGTCTCTTTATTACATTAGCTAAAACTTATTTTTTCTTATTTGTTTCTATCATAACAAGATGGGCTTTGCCTAGGCTAAGAATGGATCAATTATTAAATCTTGGATGGAAATTTCTTTTACCTATTTCTCTCGGTAATCTATTATTAACAACTTCGTCTCAACTGTTTTCACTGTAAAAGATTGATCTTCTATATTCATAACTTGTCTCAAATAAGAGAAAGAAATAAAACAAAAATATTCATAGATATTTACGATATGTTCCTTATGGTAACTGGGTTCATGAATTATGGTCAACAAACAGTCCGAGCTGCAAGGTACATTGGTCAAAGTTTCATGATTATCTTATCTCACGCAAATCGTTTACCTGTAACTATTCAATATCCTTATGAAAAATTAATAACATCGGAACGTTTCCGCGGTCGAATCCATTTTGAATTTGATAAATGCATTGCTTGTGAAGTATGTGTTCGTGTATGTCCTATAGATTTACCCGTTGTTGATTGGAAACTGGAAACTGATATTCGAAAGAAACGATTGCTTAATTACAGTATTGATTTCGGAATCTGTATTTTTTGTGGTAACTGTATTGAGTATTGTCCAACAAATTGTTTATCAATGACTGAAGAATATGAACTTTCGACTTATGATCGTCACGAATTGAATTATAATCAAATTGCTTTGGGCCGTTTACCAATGTCAGTAATTGATGATTATACAATTCGAACAATTCAAATAAAAAAATAAAATTTTTTATAATTAAATACAATTCTTATAAAAAAGAAAAAAATCATATAAATCAAATATTATATATAATATAATAATATATATATAATAGAATAATATAAATATAAATTAAATTTGGATAATATTTAAAAAAAAATTTATAAAAAAATTCAAAAAAATGAATAAATATTAAATAAATATTCTATATTCTAATTATAGAAATATATTCTTAAATAGATAAATATATTATATAAATAAATATTAAATAGTTATATATACTTTAGTTTTAGTATAGTTTCAAACTACTCTTTCGTATAAAGACTGGAATGACATTGATCATATAACTGTACCTATATCAATTCAAACTCCTTAGGATTTTTTTTATTCAATGCGAAGAGAAATTTAAGTATATAAAATTTTTTTTCCTGGTCATATCAATAAGGTCATGAAATTTCGATTTCTTTGTCTTTTTTTTACATATAATGGATTTGCCTGAAACGCTACATGATTTTCTTTTAGTCTTTCTGGGATCGGGTCTTGTATTAGGAAGTCTAGGAGTAGTATTACTTACCAACCCAATTTTTTCTGCTTTTTCGTTGGGACTGGTTCTTGTTTGTATATCTTTATTCTATATTTTATCAAACTCCCATTTTGTAGCTGCATCACAGCTACTTATTTACGTGGGAGCTATAAACGTTTTAATCATATTTGCTGTGATGTTCATGAATAGTTCAGAATATTACCAAGATTTTCATCTTTGGACCGTTGGGGATGGAATTACTTTGATGGTTTGTACAAGTATTTTTGTTTCACTACTAACTACTATTCCAGATACATCATGGTACGGGATTATTTGGACTACAAGACCAAATCAGATTATTGAGCAAGATTTGATAAGTACTAGTCAACAAATTGGAATTCATTTATCAACAGATTTTTTTCTTCCATTTGAACTCATTTCAATAATTCTTTTAGTTGCTTTGATAGGTGCAATTGTCGTAGCTCGCCAGTAAGAAATCTTTAGAGAACTAGCAATAGAAATCCAGATTCCATTTTCTTCCATTTTTTCACATTTATTTCTGTCGAATTCTATGTGAAGTGAAAGAGTTTTTATGTAGAAACTCATTTTTTTATTGCCGATATATTCTTTTGTTCCAGACTTGTTATATTCTTTAGTCAATCGAATCTGTTGAATTGTTGTTCATATTGAAATGAATCCAAATTGATAAGGAGTTGGTCAATGATGCTCGAACATGTACTTGTTTTGAGTGCCTATTTATTTTCTATTGGTATCTATGGATTGATCACGAGCCGAAATATGGTTAGAGCCCTTATGTGTCTTGAACTTATACTGAATGCAGTTAATATAAATCTCGTAACTTTTTCTGATTTTTTTGATAATCGCCAATTAAAAGGAAATATTTTTTCCATTTTTGTTATAGCTATTGCAGCCGCTGAAGCAGCTATCGGACCGGCTATTGTTTCCTCAATTTCTCGTAACAGAAAATCAACCCGTATCAATCAATCGAATTTGTTGAATAAATAGTATTAATCATAATTAATCATAAAAAGTAGAATTGAGAATAGTGCAATATTTATCAATTCAAATTAGCATGTATGCTACACAACTTATGATCATGTTTGCGTTTGCGAAATCATAAGAAATCAAAGTATCCTGGTCCTCTCTTTTCTTCCTTCTTATAAGTTTATCTAGACGTCTATTTTGATTAGCAAAATTCTGACAAATCATTGATTCATCTGGTGTATAAATATATGATTCATTTACGAGTTTACTAGATCGAGAATTTTCATTTTTGATGTTCAAAAATTACTATAGATACAATGTCACATTCAGTAAAGATTTATGATACATGTATAGGATGTACTCAATGTGTCCGAGCCTGTCCCACAGATGTATTAGAAATGATACCTTGGGACGGATGTAAAGCTAAGCAAATAGCTTCTGCCCCAAGAACAGAGGACTGTGTTGGTTGTAAGAGGTGTGAGTCCGCCTGTCCGACGGATTTCTTAAGTGTTCGAGTTTATTTATGGCATGAAACAACTCGAAGTATGGGTCTAGCTTATTGATACGTTTCAAAAAACACCACACGAATACGTTTTTTTACTGGCAAAAACCCGTGCTCAAAATAAAATAGAAAAAATTTTTTCTATTTTGAGCGCGGGCTTTTCTGGCCCAAGTGTATCTTATTTTTATCACGAATTATTTTCCTTGGTTAACAATAGTTGTAGTTTTGCCAATAGCCGCGGGTTCCTTAATTTTCTTATTTCCTCATAGGGGAAATAAGGTAATTAGGTGGTATAGCATTTGTATATGCTTAATCGATCTCCTTCTAACAACCTATGCATTTTGTTATCATTTCCAATTGGATGATCCACTAATCCAACTGACGGAGAATTATAAATGGATCAATTTTTTTGATTTTTACTGGAGATTCGGAATAGATGGACTCTCTATAGGACCTATTTTACTGACGGGATTTATCACCACTTTAGCCACTTTAGCGGCTCAGCCGGTTACTCGAGAATACCAATTATTTCATTTCCTGATGTTAGCAATGTATAGCGGTCAAATAGGACCATTTTCTTCTCGAGACATTTTACTTTTTTTCATCATGTGGGAATTGGAATTAATTCCCGTTTATCTACTTTTATCCATGTGGGGGGGAAAGAAACGTTTGTATTCAGCTACAAAGTTTATTTTGTACACTGCGGGAAGTTCTGTTTTTTTATTAATGGGAATTCTGGGTATAGGTTTATATGGTTCTAATGAACCAACATTAAATTTGGAAACATTAACTAATCAATCGTATCCCGTGGCGCTGGAAATAATATTCTATATGGGATTTCTTATTGCTTTTGCTGTCAAATCGCCGATTATACCCTTACATACATGGTTACCAGATACCCACGGAGAGGCACATTACAGCACTTGTATGCTTTTAGCCGGAATCTTATTAAAAATGGGAGCTTATGGGTTGGTTCGAATTAATATGGAATTTTTTTCCCACGCTCATTCTATATTTTGCCCCTGGTTAATGATATTAGGTTCTATTCAAATAATCTATGCCGCTTCAACATCTCTTGGTCAACGTAATTTAAAAAAAAGAATAGCTTATTCCTCGGTATCTCATATGGGTTTCCTAATTATAGGAATTGGTTCTATAAGCGATACTGGGCTCAACGGGGCCATTTTACAAATAATATCTCATGGATTTATTGGCGCTGCGCTTTTTTTCTTGGCAGGAACTAGTTATGATAGACTACGTCTTCTTTATCTTGACGAAATGGGTGGAATGGCTATCCCAATGCCAAAAATATTCACGATTTTTACTATCTTATCGATGGCTTCTCTTGCATTGCCAGGCATGAGCGGTTTTGTTGCAGAATTGATAGTTTTTTTTGGAATAATTACTAGTCAAAAATATCTTTTAATGATTAAAATACTAATTACTTTTGTAACAGCAATTGGAATGATATTAACGCCTATTTATTTATTATCTATCTTACGGCAGATGTTCTATGGATACAAGTTTTTTAATACACCAAACTCTTATTTTTTTGATTCTGGGCCGAGAGAATTATTTATTTCGATTTCTATCCTTATACCCGTAATAGGTATTGGTATTTATCCGGATTTCATTTTCTCATTCTCGGTTGAGAAGGTTGAAGCTATTCTATCTAATTTTTGATAGATAGTTTTCGTGAATAAATGAATAAAACCAATAAATCAAAAAGAGAAAGAAACCTTTTGTACAATGAAAAAAAGATTTTTCCGTTAGATTCACTTAAAAAAAGAATTTGAATTGTAATCGAATATGTTTGTTGTTTGTGAGAACCCCTTGAATCTTTAAATTACTTGATTTAAAGGGTTCTCGACGATTTATGGGAAGTTTATATATGCTTTCTATATTTTTATTTCTCAGGTTCTTTACTCATTTTAATTCAATTAGATGTAAATGAACCATAACTATGTAGTCCTATTCCTAATAGATTGATCCCCAAATAACATATCCAAATTATAAGAAATCCTATAGAGGCCACTATGGAAGAATTTACACCTTCCAGTTTTTTATTTTTTCTAGTATGTAAATAAATCGCGAATATGGTCCAAGTAATAAAGGCCCAAGTTTCCTTTGGATCCCAATTCCAATATGATCCCCATGCCTCGTTAGCCCATACTGCTCCGGAAAGAATACCTATCGTTAAAAAGAGAAAACCTAGACTAATAATACGATAACCCCAACGATCCAATTGTTGAATAAATTGAGACCTGTAATAATTTCTAGAAGAAAAAGAAGTTTTTCCTAAAACATTGTTTCTTTCATTCATATTCATGTATTTGATTTCAGCAAAATCAAATGATTTATTTAAAGAATCCAAATTCTTGCTTTTACCAAGAATTTGGATGACTTCTTGAAACGTAATGACTAAAATAGCCACTGATAATAATGATCCACATAAAAGAGCTGCATAGCCTAATATCATCATACTTACGTGCATCATTAGCCAATGGGATTGTAGAGCGGGTACTAATATTACGGATTGATGCATTTTGGTTAAAAGACCCGAAGTAGCAAAGCCTTGGATAAAAATAACACTTGGTGCGATTATTGTACTTAAATGGTTTTTATCCTTTTTAAAATAAGGAACCATATGAAAAATGGAAAAACCCCATGAAAGAAAGATGAATGATTCATATAAATCACTAAATGGTAAATGGCCCGAAAAAAACCAACGAGTAATTAACAATCCCGTTACACAGAAAAAAGTTATTATCATGGCTTTTTTGGACAAATCATATAATCCTACGATTTCATTGACTAATAAGGTTATCAAATGAATTGAAATCACAATTGATATGACCGAAAACGATATATGAGTTAATATATGCTCTAAAGTTGAAAATATCATATATATATATAATGAAAATAAATATCTATAATGAAAATAAAAAAGGTATGAATACTAGGAATAGAAATCGGTAATTGAATTCATTATAGGACTTTTTCTTTTAGAATATAAGATAGGGTGCCGCCACTCGGACTCGAACCGAGATGCTCTAGCACTGCTTCCTAAGAGCAGCGTGTCTACCAATTTCACCATAGCGGCTTACTCGAAATCATAATAACCGATTCATTAGTCAATCGTCTAGATTGAAAGAATCAATTAAAGTGCAATATTTATTTAGTACATTTGTTTACTAAACATTAAAGAATTTAAAGAATTCTATTATAATTCTATATAAAGATTTATTATAATAAATAAATTTGAAATTTGGATTTATTCTAATATAGAAATATATAAAATATAGAAATTAATATAGAATTAATTTCTATTAACTATACGTATAGTAATTGATTATTATAATTTATTATTAATATAAATAAAAATTATTATTAATATAAATAAATATAAAAAAATCTTAAAATAAAAAAATAGAACGTTTCTATTTCAATACGAATTTGTATTCTTGTTCTTTTTTCATTTCGAGTGTGAGTTTTTAAATTTAAGAACGGGGAATGGGTTTTTCGTAGTTTATACTTTTTCAAATTCAAAAAACAGCACCGTTGAAACTGGAACTAGATAGTTCTTACTTCAATCCAGGAATGGAAAAGAACATTTTTTTGTAGTTGTTTATGACTCATTTTTTAGTTATTTCATTTTCTTACTCTAAAGAAATCCATTTCCATTTTTTCAATGAAAGAAAAATAGTTAATTTAGATATCTAAAATTTAGCACTACACTCCAAAAATTTTAGATTATATATATATTTCTAAATTCTATATAATATATAAAATTATATATAGAATTCTATATATTTAGAATATATTATATATATATAATATATTCTAAATACATATTCAATATTCCATATTAGTAAATATTCTATATTAGTATTAAAGAATACTCTTTGAATCGAGCTAATTCAGATTATTCCAACATTCTTATTTGTTACAAAAAAAACTTTTTGAGTTCCCTGTAAAAATAGATTGAGCTAATGAAAAGGCTTTCAATGCTGTCCAATATCCCTTTTTTTTCCAAAAAGTCTTCCGAATGTTTTTTTTTGATATAGAGGTGCGCTTTTTTGGAACTGCCATCCAACTAGGATAGTTTTTTCATTGCTATAGTTCGATGTGAAAGACATTTCTTCTTTAAATGAAAACGAATTATTTTTTAATTAGCCATATGTCTTACTGAATTTCCTTTTTATTTTTGTTTTCTATCTAAAGCAAAACATTGAATATTAGAAACCTTTTCCAAATTTTTCCAAACATAGATATAGATCTCTTTTTATTGTAATGTAAAATAATCCATTAGTTCATTTTTGAACTAATGTTTCTGAATAATAAACAAAAAAGTATTATTTTTTGGGGTCATGTCATATGAATTGTTTTTTCTGATTCATATCAAAATAAACGAATGTTCTTAGTTTTAGTGTAATTATTTATCCTCACTCTATAGATAAAAATTTTTATTTTACAAATTTCCTTTTTATTTATTCTTATTTATTTTATTAATAGTAATTTATTATTTCTTAATTTATTATTATTTATTATTATTATTTATTATTATTTATTAATAGTAATTTATTATTTCTTAATAAATAAGTCCATTTTTACTAATATAGTAATTATAAATAGTAATTAATATTACTAAAAATAATAATAATTTTTCACTAGGAATTGGGTTATTGGCCCACTTTTACTTTGTACTTTGCAATATTGGAAGTATTGTGCAAAGATTCAGAATTATTAAGAATATAAAATTCTCCACTTTTTTTTTCCACTTTTTTATTAACCGAACCCTTTACAAAAGAGATAAAACAAACGAATAAGAAACAAAATTCATTAAGAATCAAAATCTTTTTTATTCTTTATTTTTTTTTGTATGGAATATACACATCAATCTTCATGGATCATACCTTTCACCCCACTTCCAGTTCCTATGTTAATAGGGGTAGGACTTCTACTTTTTCCCACGGCAACAAAAAATCTTCGCCGTATGTGGGCTTTTCCTAGTATTTTATTGTTAACGATAGTTATGATTTATTCGATCGATCTGTCTATTCATCAAATCAAGAACAGTTCTATCTATCAATATGTATGGTCTTGGACTATAAATAATGATCTTTCTTTAGAGTTTGGCTACTTGATCGATTCACTTACTTCTATTATGTCAATATTAATCACTACTATTGGTATTCTCGTTCTTATTTATAGTGATAATTATATGTCTCATGATCAAGGATATTTGAGATTTTTTACTTATTTGAGTTTTTTTAATACTTCAATGTTGGGATTAGTTACTAGTTCAAATTTGATACAAGTTTATATTTTTTGGGAATTGGTTGGAATGTGTTCTTATCTATTAATAGGTTTTTGGTTTACACGTCCTACTGCGGCAAATGCTTGTCAAAAAGCGTTTGTAACTAATCGTGTAGGGGATTTTGGTTTATTATTAGGAATTTTAGGTCTTTATTGGATAACGGGTAGTTTGGAATTTCGGGATTTATTTCAAATATTCAATAACTTGATTTATAAGAATGAGGTTAATATTTTTTTTGTTACTTTGTGCGCCCTCTTGTTATTTTGCGGCTCAGTTGCGAAATCCGCCCAATTCCCTCTTCATGTATGGTTACCGGATGCTATGGAAGGGCCTACTCCTATTTCCGCTCTCATACATGCTGCTACTATGGTAGCAGCAGGAATTTTTCTTGTAGCTCGACTTCTTCCTCTTTTCATAGTTATACCCTCCATAATGAATGGAATAGCTTTGATAGGTATAATCACAGTAGTATTAGGAGCTACTTTAGCTATTGCTCAAAAAGATATTAAGAAAAATTTGGCCTATTCGACAATGTCTCAATTGGGTTATATGATGTTAGCTTTAGGTATGGGCTCTTATCGAGCCGCTTTATTTCATTTGATTACTCATGCTTATTCAAAAGCATTGTTGTTTTTAGGATCTGGATCCATTATTCATTCAATGGAAGCAATTGTTGGATATTCTCCAGATAAAAGTCAAAATATGGTTCTTATGGGCGGTTTAACAAAACATACGCCAATTACAAAAACTTCTTTTTTAATAGGTACACTTTCTCTTTGTGGTATTCCACCTTTTGCCTGTTTTTGGTCCAAGGATGAGATTCTTAATGATAGTTGGTTGTATTCACCAATTTTCGCAATAATAGCTTGTTCCACAGCAGGATTAACTGCATTTTATATGTTTCGAATCTATTTACTTGTTTTTGAAGGATATTTAAACGTTCATTTTCAAAATTTCAATGGAAAGACAAATAGTTCATTCTATTCAATATCTTTATGGGGCAAAGAAGGAAAAAAAAAATTAAAAAAGAAAATTCATTTATTAGCTTTATTAACAAAGAATAATAATGAAAGGACTTCTTTTTTTCGGAAGACGACATATTCACATCGAATTAATCGAAATGTCAAAAGCATAACACGTCTTTTTATTGATAGTACCCATTTTGGTACTAAAAACATTCCTTGTTTTTATCCTCATGAATCAGACAATACTATGCTATTTTCTATGCTTGTATTAGTACTATTTACTTTCTTCGTTGGGACCATTGGAATTTCTTTCAGCCAAGAAGGAATAGATTTGGATATATTATCCAAATTGTTAATTCCGTCTATAGACCTTTTACATCAAAATTCAAAGAATTCTGTGGATTGGTATGAATTTTTTACAAATGCAACTTTTTCGGTGAGTATAGCTTTTTTCGGAATATTTATAGCGTCTTTTTTCTATAAACCTGTTTTTTCTTCTTTACAAAATTTGAACTTATTTAATTTATTTGAAAAAAGTGTTCCTAAAAAAATTTTTGCTGATAAAATAATCAATGTCATATATGATTGGTCATATAATCGTGGTTATATAGATGCTTTTTTTGAAGTATCTTTTATTGCGAATGTAAGAAAGTTAGCTAAATTAAATTATTTTTTTGATAGACAAGTAATTGATGGAATTCCAAATGGAGTTGGTATTTCAAGTTTTTTTATGGGAGAGGCTATCAAATATGTGGGGGGTGGACGAATTTCTTCGTATATTTTCCTTTTTGTATTAATCTTTTTAGTAATTTGTTATTATATATTTATATAATGTACTATTAAACCTAAATTGGGGTTATCCGCTAAGAATTACGGTAGAGCAGTTTATGAATGTCTCATCCGAAAAGCTTCCTTGACCAATTGGATAGATCAAGAAAACAGCAGCAGCTGCAACAGGAGTATATTAGAATTTTCTCTTTTTCTTTTTGTTTTAAGAGATTCTATTATAAATTATCCTGTCTTTTTTTCTTATCTAGATTTAATAGATTTA